GAACGTTTCTCTGGTCCTTTGCTAATAGGGGATAAAACACTGGAAATAAAAAATGCCAAAATAGGAATCAAACTTGATATTATTAGAAATGCCCAAAAAACATCATATTCGTAAAGCAGAAACATAGACATACTCCTAAAATGTGGAAAATCAACTCGATTAGTCGAGTCGATTTGGAATTAAGTGTCAACTTTTTTTGATTCAAGTGCCTACTTTTGTTTCTTTGCTGTGGTACATGTATCATTTGTAGAATAAATTTGGGGAAGGTAGAATAGAAATGACTATGATAAAATATGATAATAATATAATTAAAAACATTCATTAAAATAAAAAAGAAAGAGTTTTTCTTCTTCCAAAATTCTTTTTTTTTACACCACAAAATCTGGATTCTCGTATTTTTCGAACAAAACCTCAATTGTCGTTTGAGTTGGATGGATTTGATTCCTTTTTTTTATTCCAATGGGCCTATTTGCCTTTTCTTAATTTTTTGCCTTTTTCGAATTTTTTGCCTTTTTCGAATTCGAATTTTTTGCCTTTTTCGAATTTTTTGCCTTTTTCGAATTTTTTGCCTTTTTCGAATTTTTTGCCTTTTTCGAATTTTGTTTGCAAATCTTTTAGAAATTTCTTTCTTTTTTCGTTATAAACAAAGGGCAATAAAGCTAAAATACGAGCTCGTTTTACAGCACGCGTAAGTTTTCGTTGTTGTTTTAAAGTCAATTTAGTCACCCGTCTAGGTAATATTTTTCCTTGTTCACTAATAAATCGATTAAGCAAACTTAGATTTAGGTAAACAATCTGGTCTAGGGACAAAGGAGGCTTACGAAAAGACTGCTTGGGCTTACGAAAAGACTGCTTCTTGGGCTTACGAAAAGACTGCTTGGGCTTAGACTGCTTGGGCTTAGACTGCTTGGGCTTACGAAAAGACTCTTCGGGCTTAGACTGCTTGGGCTTAGGAAAAGACTGCTTGGGCTTAGACTGCTTGGGCTTAGACTGCTTGGGCTTAGACTCTTCGGGCTTAGACTGCTTGGGCTTACGAAAATACTCTTCGGGCTTAGACTGCTTGGGCGGCTTAGGAAAAGACTCTTCGGGCTTAGACTGCTTGGGCGGCTTACGAAAAGACTCTTCGGGCTTAGACTGCTTGGGCTTAGGAAAAGACTCTTCGGGCTTAGACTGCTTGGGCGGCTTACGAAAAGACTCTTCGGGCTTAGGAAAAGACTGCTTGGGCTTAGACTGCTTGGGCTTAGACTGCTTGGGCTTAGGAAAAGACTCTTCGGGCTTAGACTGCTTGGGCGGCTTAGGAAAAGACTCTTCGGGCTTAGACTCTTCGGGCTTAGGAAAAGACTCTTCGGGCTTAGACTCTTCGGGCTTAGACTCTTCGGGCTTAGACTCTTCGGGCTTAGACTCTTCGGGCTTAGACTCTTCGGGCTTACGCAAAAACCGCTTGGGCTTACGAAAATACTTCTTGGATTTATCCATGGTTTGTTTCTCCATTATTTTGGATATTTCGAAAATTCGATTTCATTCGACCAGATTGACTAATTATAATTATTTATAATTAAGAAATCCAATTTTGCTTGTTTATATTTTGATATTTAAATATGTATTAACATATGATATATTAATATTTTCTTTTGTATTTGGAAAGGTGACATGCAGATAATCGATTCCATCTATTTCTTTATCTCTCCATGAATTGTATGTTTGTAACAATAGGGACAGAATTTTCTCAATTCCAATAGACTGGGCGTATTGTGTTGATTCTTTTGAGTAATATATCTGGAAATACCTGTTGATCTCTTATTAATGCTGTTTCGAAGACAACTGTTACATTCCAAAATAACCCGCACTCGGACATCTTTACTCTTTTTTTTACCCTTTTTTTTACCCTTGGCCATGAACCAACCTCCTTTTGGTTTTTTTATTCAAAAAAATCTTTTATTTTTCGATTCGAAACGACCAAGAAAGAAATGCAAAAAATAGAAGTTGCTAACTCCAAATCCAATTATGAGAGATTTTTTTGCAACCAATATAGTCAAAATAAGTACTACAATAATCTTAAATTAGATTATACTAAGTATATCTAAGTGAATATATAGAATAAAGTGAAATGCAGGGGGTGTACAACTAACTAAATGCACTTTTTTCTACACGACGAAATACATGTGCATGTCTAATTTACATTAGAAGTTTCGATTCAAATTGCAGTACAATATTTGCATTTTAGTTAAACATCTTGTATGATACTGTTGCCCAAACCGCATTTGCACTTCTGTTCTCTTAATTTCATTGAAGGTAATTTCCTTTAAGCCCGCCCCCAAGTTACGGGGTTCGCTGAGGGGAGAATTTACTTTTATTCTTTTTCTTTTCGAACTTATTCGAATAAAAAAAGAGGGGAGGTAGTATTCACAGATATTTCTCTAATCTTCCTCACCCCCGTGTTAATAATTAGAATGAAAAAAAGGGGAATGTCAACGCATCCGGGAAAAAACGATTGATCTCT